TAGAATACGTCTTGTTTATCTCGACCAAATGGGCGGAGTAGCTATCCCCATGCCAAAAATATTTACGATGTTCAGTAGTTTTTCCATGGCTTCGCTTGCATTACCGGGTATGAGTGGTTTTGTTGCAGAAGTGATAGTCTTTTTAGGAATAATTACCAGCCAAAAATATCTTTTAATGCCTAAAATTGCCATCACTTTTGTAATGGCAATTGGAATGATATTAACTCCTATTTATTCATTATCTATGTTACGCCAGATGTTCTATGGATATAAGTTATTTAATACTAAAAACTCTTATTTTTTTGATTCTGGACCGCGCGAGTTATTTGTTTCGATCTCCATTTTTCTACCTGTAATAGGTATTGGTATGTATCCGGATTTTGTTCTTTCACTATCAGTTGACAAGGTTGAAGGTATTCTATCTAATTATTTTTATAGATAGTTTTCTTAAAGAAAAAAACTCCTATGATTTTTAAGAGTTGGTTGACTAATGAAAAGAAAAAAGAAGAAGGATTTTTATTCTCTTAAATCTTAAATAAAGTAAAAACAAAATATGAATTTGAATTTTCACCCAATATACTTGGTCTTTGCGAGAACCGTGTGAATCACTACACTACTTGACTTGATTCACACGGTTGTCGCCGGTTGACACAAGGTGTTTTATATACACCGTATTCCACTCGGTTTGTATTCGTAAGAACTTTTTTGGAATTTAACTAGAGGTTAACGTAAATGAACCATAACTATGTAGCCCTATTCCTAATAGATTTACCCCAAAATAGCATATCCAAATTATAAGAAAGCCTAGAGTCGCCACAATTGCGGAATTTGCCCCCTGAAAATTTTTATTTGTTCGAATATGCAAATAAATTGCGAATACGATCCAAGTAATAAAGGCCCAAGTTTCCTTTGGATCCCAACTCCAATATGATCCCCATGCTTCATTAGCCCATACTGCTCCGGAAAGAATACCTATGGTTAAAAATATAAATCCTAGGCTAATCACACGATAACTCCAATAATCTAATTGTTGAATCAATTGGGCCTTGTAATAATTCTTAGCAGACAAAAAATAATTTTTTTTAAACATATTGTTTCTTTCATTCTTGTATTGGATTTCACCAAATGAAAAAGACTCATTTAATTTTAAGAAATTATTACTTTTATAACTATAAAAAATCTTTCTAAATGTAATGACTAGAAGTGCTACTGATAATAATGATCCACAAAGAAGAGCCGCATAGCTCAATATCATCATACTTACGTGCATTATTAACCACTCCGATTGTAGAGCAGGTACTAATATTGTGGGTTTACGTATTTCAGTTAAAAGACCCGAAGTAGCAAAGCCTTGGGTAAAAATAGTACTTGAGGCAGTTATTTCGGTTAAATAATTTTTTCTTATTTTGAAATAAGGGACTATATGAATAAGGGAGAAACTCCATGAAAGAAAGATTAATGATTCATATAAATCACTTAGTGGGAAATGGCCCGAATAAATCCAACGAGTGATTAATAATCCTGTTAGACAGAAAAAAGTAACTATCATCCCCTTTTCTGACGAATCATATGGTTTTATGATTTCATTGCCCAATAAGGTTATCAAATGAATTATAATTACAATTGAAACAATCGAAAAGGAAATATGAGTGAATATATGCTCTAAAGTTGAAAATATCATAAAAATGAAAAAAAGGGAGGGAATCTCCTAAATTAATATTAATTAAGAATTTATAAATCGGGAATTTAATTTATTTTTATTATAGGATCTATTGGATATCTTTTAGAAGATGTCATGCCGCCACTCGGACTCGAACCGAGATGCTCTAGCACTGCTTCCTAAGAGCAGCGTGTCTACCGATTTCACCATAGCGGCTTACTCGAACTAATAATAGCCTATTTATATTCAATCGTCGATATTGAACAAGTCAATTCAATCAAATAAGTTTTTTAGTCAACACTCAAATTGATAAAAAAAAAATGAGTTCAAAAGTCAATTTGAAGGTTCATTGGTTTCATTTATTAGGGTGTCCTGTCCAGTTTATTTATCTTAGGACTTTGACGTAGTTTATCCTATTCTAAAATCCAACTTTTGTAAGTAGATTATTCTCTCGATAGAATAAAACAACTGTTTTCATTTTTTACTTTTATTGATACTTCATTATTTCTCGTTTATCTGATTTCATAAATTTAAAACAAAAAATAAATTTTCTCAATGAATCCAAAATAGGTTATTTTGGATTACTTCAAATTGACACATTATTTGTACATTGACAGATTAGTTATATATAATATCTCAACAATGAAGTTCTTTTATTAATTGGGCTCAAAATTGGAGATATATGGTAAATCCATTTCATATAGTAATTACTAAAAAATTAGTAAAAATTATAAATTAAGAAGTCATAAAGTTATTAAAAATTTTTTACCATGTAATCCATTAGTTTCAACAATACATTAATTTGAATTAAAAAGATTATATCTGCCCTTCCCGAGAAAGAGAAAAATTGTTCATTATTGTAAAGGTCGATGGGGAAAATAAGACTCCCCACCACAAAAATATCAGTGAAAATATACTACAAAATATACTACAAAGAAATAAAAAATCTTGTATTTGTTTCTTTATTCTTTTTTTTTTTTTTAGAAGTCAGAAAACAGAAGAATTCTTTTTTTTAGACATCTTATAAGATGGAAACCTGGTCTATTTCATATTGATTAGAATAGGGACTGCCAATTGTTAATTTCATATTAAAAAAGTATTGAGCCAAATTTTTGAGTCAAATCCATTCCGATTATTCCAATATTTTAGGACTTATTTGTTTGTCGTACAAAAAAACTTTTTGAATTCCCAGTAGAAAGAGATTTCCCTAATGACAAAGCTTTTAACGCCGCCCAATATCCTTTCCTTTTCCAAATATTTTTACGAATACGCTTTTTTGATATAGAAGTACGTTTTTTTGGAACTGCCATTTTAAAATCATTGTTATAGTTGGATGTGAAAGACATCTATTATTCAAAACAAATATTATTCAAAACAAATTATTATTTATTATTTCTTATTCATTATCTATTTTTTCTATAAATAATATTCTCTTCATAAAAAAGAAATATAGATATGTGAAAGATCCGTTAAATTGGATCAAAAATTACTCGAAATAATAAAATTTTGATTCCATACAATATTTGTCAAACCAAAAATTTTTGGTTTGGAACTCTTAGTTCTCCTCTCAAATTTATATCTTTAGAATCTGATATGTCATAGAAATGAAATTTAATGATTTAATAAAATTTAATTTTAATAAATTTAATAAAATAAAGAAAGAACCTAAAAGACCTTGATTTTCGTCATTCTAGACTTTATTTACACGTAATAAAATACCTCATGTAAACTTTTGCCTAATAAAAAACTTGAGTCTGTTTTTAGTCAAACTCGAGAAAAGAATACACCTAAATTCAATTTTAAAATTCGAATGAGATTACTAATAAATCTGTTAAAGGATACGTGGTTTGATAAAAAAATATCTCAGTCGTTTTTTACCCTTTCTCCATAAAAAAAGTTCATTTTAGATCTATAATATTCTAACGTTTACTAAGAAATCGTTTTGATTGAAATGGAAAACAATCAATCCCATAATGAATTAGTTAATGCGTTGAAAGAAACTAACTAAACTCAAGAGTTTTTATTTCATTAGACCGATGACCTTAGTTAATCCTATAATTCATATCAGCATCAAGTACTCTTTTTAGCGTAATTTTTTATCCTTGCTCTATGAATCTAAATTATTATTACGAGAAATTCTCGTAATAATAATTTAGATTTGCATTTTCATATTATAAGTATTCATTTTTATATCAAGTATTCATTTTTATATCTAACTTGGTCATCTCATTTGACCAATTGTAACTTCTTGTTTTGAATATTTGAACGATTTTAAAAAGACTCAGAATAAATACTAATCTAAAATTATTTAAAATTATTAAATAAGTTAGTGCATATCTTGATTTTTTATTGACTTTTTTCGAACGAGGTAAGATCCGGTGAATCGGAAACAATTAATTAAGAATAAAAAACTTTTTTTATGGAACAGACATATCAATATGCGTGGATAATACCTTTCCTTCCACTTCCAGTTCCTATGTTAATAGGGTTGGGACTTCTTCTTTTTCCGACGGCAACAAAAAGTCTTCGTCGTATGTGGTCTTTTCAGAGCGTTTTATTGTTAAGTATAGTCATGATTTTTTCCATGAATCTGTCTATTCAGCAAATAAATAGCAGTTATGTCTATCAATATGTATGGTCTTGGATTATCAATAATGATTTTTCTTTAGAATTCGGATACTTGATCGACCCGCTTACTTCTATTATGTTAATACTAATCACTACTGTTGGAATTATGGTTCTTATTTATAGTGATAATTATATGTCTCATGACCACGGATATTTGAGATTTTTTGCTTATATGAGTTTTTTCAGTACTTCCATGTTGGGATTAGTTACTAGTTCAAATTTGATACAAATTTATATTTTTTGGGAATTAGTTGGAATATGTTCGTATCTATTAATAGGATTTTGGTTCACACGACCTGTTGCAGCAAAGGCTTGTCAAAAGGCGTTTGTAACTAATCGTGTTGGCGATTTTGGTTTATTATTAGGCATTTTAGGGTTTTATTGGATAACGGGGAGTTTTGAATTTCGTGATTTATTCCAAATATTAAATAACTTGATTTGTAATAATGAGGTCAATTTTTTATTTGTTACTTTGTGCGCTATTCTATTATTTGCCGGTGCGATTGCGAAATCTGCACAATTTCCCCTTCATGTATGGTTACCTGATGCAATGGAAGGGCCAACTCCGATTTCGGCCCTTATACATGCTGCTACGATGGTAGCAGCGGGAATTTTTCTTGTAGCTCGACTTATGCCTCTTTTCATAGTCATACCCCACATAATGAATTTTATCTCTTTGATAGGGATAATAACAGTTTTTTTAGGAGCTACT